AAGATTGAGTTGGATCTGTGAGGTTGGTTGCTGCACGGACCCATATATATAGAAAGAGAAAAAGAAGCACCTTGCCCATATTGATACCCCGTTTAAGGTATTTCAGTTGCATATCGGTATCTATACGCCTCTACTCGGTTTGATAGCTTGTTAAGGTTTGGAACCCTTAGCCGGGGGGAAGGAGAAAGCAGTACCAATTGTGAGAACATCAGCTTATGCCGGAACAGCGGTGAAGAAAGCAGCATCTCCGCCACCATATCCATATTCAATCCCCCGGCCCTCCTCTTTACCTCTTTGCAGGGGTGAAAGCTGCACCATCACTAGCGACAGAGTCATTACCAACAGCTCAAAATCTTATAATTACGGATCGGTAAGGAAGGAGCTTACCTTGAACCAATTGGAATAGCACTACCCGTAGGCAATCCAACTTAGTGAGCTCGAACGCGCGACCATGGAGACTCTATCTTTGGCGGGGGAGAATCAGAAAGCGGAATACCCGAGTGAACGGCAAGAAATGCAGGTTGCTTGCTTAATCCAGTTGTTGAAGTATTCGTTCTCAGTTGCTTGGTCGGTTGAGTGAATGGATGGCAGCACGGCGAAGGAGGCTAGCGAGGGAGAAGAAAGGGCGTTAACCTATATAGTAGGGTTAAAAACCTTGGCTTGCTTGGCTGAATGGAACTCAAATCGGAGGAGAAATGGGAGGAGAATGCGCGTCGATGTAGCCTCTCTTGGCGCAGTTGAATCCTCAATCGGGCAATTAGGAGTGTAACTGAAAGACGTAAGACAGGCTAATCGATGAAATGATAGAGTCAGAAAGATAAGGGAAAGAACTTCATCTTTTACCTCCTAAAAAAAGGAGGACGGGGTAGCTGCAACCTTACTCATTCCACTACCAAAAAAAGGCGGAGTCGCGGAACAGGCTATTGGATGGAACGAGAGGAGGCGCACAGACGCATTTGGATTGGATTGAGAAAGATAGATAGGATAATCGGGGAGGGTAGGTGTGAAAGGAATAGCATTAAATCTTGAGAATGAGAGTGTAGGAGAGAGATCTTGGTTTTGGTTGTGAAATGAGATGTGGATTGAGTGTGTGCCTTGAAGAGTTGGTTAATCTCGTGTGTAGTTAGTTTAAACAGTTCTATGTACCAGCTACGATACAGCTACTAAGAACCTAACAGAACTTTCAATTCAGTAGTTTTCACCTCCTGAACATTGCATCTGCACCTTTCTTTTGATGGCCCAATTTGGTTGATACAAACATTTCTTTTCTGCCTATCTTTCTGTGGGAGTCACGGAATGGACAAGTGACAGCAGTACCCATTTCCGGAGTGGAATCAGCACCAGGAACGGAGTAAGCAGCGAAGGAGGTAGAGGCAGGCATGAAGGCAAGAGCAGTTATGGTTCGGTCAGTGCCTTCCCTTAGGGGTAAGTCCCTTCCGTCCGTCCCTTCGGTAAGTCAGTTAGTCAATCAGTTCAGTCTGTTAGTCTCTTCTTATATCTTGCACGAGCATCCCATTTCATTCCTTTCTTTTGTACTCGGCTAGACAGAAGGGGTCGGTCGATGGCCAACTCGAGACTTCTTCATTCAATCCGACATCGGTGGAAAAGAAAAGGAGGCTGCTTTAGCAGGATGGGATGGATTTATTTTTTGGTGGTGGGTCCGGAGTAGGAAATCGCATCATAAGCGGGTAGGTCATCATATAGGTTTCGAGGAGGGGAACGAGACCCGATTCCGAATACTGCTCCTTCTTTACCAGGTTCAGATCTTTACTCGACTTCACATGTGGAGGGAAATCCTATAAACGGGGGAGTGACGGAGACGGAAGAAAGGCTGATCCGGCAATCGATCTTGATGTCGCCTCGTCCCCTCAACTGCTTCATTAGCGGGTGATCGATCCGTCGAATCCGACTCAATTTCCCCAACCTTTCTGTTGGACCATTCATTGGATTGGTCTACCCGGCGCCCTCTAGGGGCGGTGGAAGGATCAACCCTCTCGGGCAAGGGGGATGAACGTATAAAAAGGCTGGTGCGTACGTTCACATAGCTTTTTGTCTCACGACCCGACGGGTTCAAGAGGGAGATCGACCGGAAACGATGACTTCACCTTTCATTCTTTTTATTCCTTCCCAACGACTGATTCATGCCCAACCTTTATGGCTTCCCCATTTCTTGCCACCATAGACGAGACTCCCGATTCTGCCTATCCTCGCCTAGTTGAGGGGAGGGAATCACGGAGAAGCGTTCAAGCCGCAGTAGGAGATGAAATCAACTCTTTGGTGTCGGGAGGGGGAAGGGAGATAGAAAATTAGAATTCACCGAAAGAGGATAGAGTGCCAAATAGGCTATGGCATAGAGGTAAACCCTCAACAAGGGACAGAAAGCGGGTCTGGTTCATGAGTACGTGCTTCTTCCTCTGAGCTACCAAGCTCTGTCTGCCCAGGTGTAGAAGTGCCATAGACTTACATCAAAACATGTCTTGAGTCCAAAGAGAGGCTCTCTTTTGGATTGTATCCGCTGGTCCTGAGGACTGGCTGTGTCCATTTCTCTCTATCAGGATGAATTGAGGGACCTCTTCTTTTCGCAAAAGGAGTCATCCCACACTATCCGGAGGTGCTTTGAAGGGGCCTTGGAAGGGGGATATTTAGCTATGTGCGGGTAGAGCTGCTCCTGCTCAGTTGGGACCCCCACTGGATATCCACATTTAATTTATCCCCTAGAGCTGCTGTTCATTCCTCCCCCATCGGTTGAGTGTTTTCATTCCCCCTGGCCTTATTGGAAAGTCGGGGCTTCCCCTCCTTTTTCCGAGCTTGGGAATTGAAACTACCCTTGCCATAGCTAACCCCAGCCAAAAGGCCATAGATAGGCTTTTGGCCCTAAAGCTCCAAAGCTACGGTTAAGGCCCCAGCCAATTCTGAGTAAAAAGAAAGTTGAACTAAAGTTTTCCCCTACTTGTATGAGTGGGGCTCGCGCCAACCTTCGCTATAAAGAATGATTAGCTATAATAATAAGTAATTGGCTAACAAGCCTATTTGATTAAAGGCCCCCAATGCTTAGTTATAAATGGTGGGATCTCCGGGTTGACACTAAGGGAGGAAGTGACCAATGGGCCAAGGGAACAAGTTAAAAACAAAACACTCACCAATGCCAGGGGAGAAAAGCGCTGGCTGAGCAGCAGCTCCAGCTCGAGCTCACTATTACCTTTCAGGCCCTATCTTATCCCGAACCACTAGTCTTTAGCAGCTCTATTCGATAGATGTGGATTGACAGATTATGGGTCCCTAATTGGACAGGCGGCTAGCACTACTACGACTGGCACTATGACTCGCTACCTGGAAGTGCCTCGTCATACCGCCTAAGGAAGTTCCCTTGGTCTGACCTCGGGGTCACATTAGACTGGCGCTGCTATTACGGCTGACACTGCTACTTGCACTACTAATAGCTCGAACTCGGATTGGGGGCACGCAACGCAGGTATTTATCGCTGCTTTCTATCTAGTAGCACTGGTTCCGAACTCACAATCAATCTTAATCCATTCTATCTTACAAACAACTAAGCAGTAACCCTGCTACTTATACTTATTTACTAAACAAATAAAAGGGAAGGAACTTAACGACCCATTTGGCCCCGTTCTTTAAGAAACAAAAGAACCGGATGAACCGAACTACAAAAGGCTTCGTGCCTATAGTTTGTCCAAAGGGAGAACTGCTAGCTGGGACCCCGGCCCTTACTTTTTAGCAGGGCGCCTGACTGCACGGAATGAAATACCAGAAGTGAAGTAGTCAAGCCCCAAAAGCACACTTATTAGTTGGGGCAGGGGCTGCATTTGAAAAAGGTATGGCTTAATAGTTGTAAAGCGGGCTTCTTTCTCCTGTTTGGTATATCTCTGGGCTTTCCCTCCTTCTCTAGATCGGGATCCGCATCTCGATCCTGCCAATGATTCGTACCTTGGCCTCGGCCTTGGCTATCGGTCATGTTCTCGATCCTCGTTCCCACTCCCATCTCCAGCTCACGCTCCTTTGGCACCATACCCCGCCTTCTGAACGACTAATCACACCTTTTCTAAAGGCTCAATTTGGCTAGTGGTGGGCAACACCCAAAAGGCATGGCTTAGTAGTTGTAGGCGGTTCTTTCCTCCCTTTCGCGAAGCCTATCCTTGGGCTTTTCTCTCTTGCTCATGCTCCGTATCTCGATCCATATCGGGCTCTCAATCTCGATCTTGACCAGTATTCGCACCCCGTGGAATTCGTGTGAAAAGCAGTTCATTCTCATGAATCTTCCAATCATTTCTTACCCTTTAGGCTGCGTCTGGAACTAAATAGGATAGGTAATCGATGAAAGATTTTGCCCTCTTTCTTTGCTTCCGTCGCTCAGTGCATCCGCACCACCGCACTACCGCCCCTGACAAACTTTCTGTCTAACTGTCTATCTATCTCTCTTGCTTGGTGCTCGGTGTGCTCGTTACTCGATAAGCTCGGCAAGCAAGTAAGTAATGGGTCCTCTTCGTCTAGTTTCTAAGGAAAGCTATCTTCTCAAAGTAAAATCTTCAAAAGGATGGAGTTCCAGCAAAACCCTTTCTAAGGATGAGGACGGTAGTGAGCAAGACGGGAGTTAACGAGTCAGGAAGCAGCGACTAGAAGAGAAGCTCACTACCATCAGAGATTGAATAGCCCCTCATCCTGAAAAAACTAAGGAAACGAGCCACAAGCCCTCATTTAGCGCTTATAACCCACGTTGAGCAGCGGACAATGGGACCACCCATCAAAGTAGTTCTCCTCACTTTGATCTATAGCTAAACACGAGACTCAACCCTCATCCTTTGCCTGGACGATAGCCCCAGTCGCCGGTTGGGCTACGGATCACGGTGAATGCGGGACATACGGTTCAGCGGTCGCAACAGTCGCCTTCCAAGCCCACTCCCGACGCTGATCCCGCTTTACCCTCGCCTACCGTGAAAGAAAGTCCCCTCACGATAGGCCCTCCTCCCGAATTTCTTTCTATCAATCGAGAGAGGTAAACCAACCTTATTTTGAGTCTTAGGATCGAATCAAGGTTATAACAGCTAAAGACAGAACAGAACTAATTAGATCTAGCCAGCGCTTTGCCTGAAGGTAATACCAGAAGGAAAAGAAAGGATTAGATTGGAGCTTCCTTCTTTTAGGACTCAGATTGCCTTCCTTCATTCACTTGTAGTTGAGTAAGGACTCACCGCTTCGTTCTTTCCCCTATCTATAATACCTTCTTCTGTCTTGTCTGATTGTCTTCCTCCTGTTAACACAATCCTCCTACTGGTAGCTTTCTATCAATATGGAATGCCTTAGAACGAATTAGATGGAGCTAGGCGAATGAAGGCTGGTCGTAGATCTACATCTAGAAAGAAGTAGCTTCCCTTCCTTACTGTGCTCTTAGTTCTTGACAGAGGGTGAGATACTTCCTATCCCGGTTGTCGAGCAAAGAAGTTCAATCCTATCCCTGTGGGAGTACTTGAAAGGATCTTACTATCCCTATGTGGCTGTCAACGAGAAGTAGCTCGTATCTCAGAGTAGAGGGTAACGAGACGGAAGATGTGATCGTTCCAGTTCCAGGGTTGGCAACTAGAACAAGCTATCCCACGAGGAATCTTTCTGAAGATCTTTCAGAGAAGTTAGATAGTGAGATGAACATCAAGGGAATACTATGAGAGTAGAGCGACTTCTGTTACCTCTTATAAGAATCAATGAAAGCTAGCCTAGCTATTAACCATTAATTTTATAGTAAGTAAAGCTCGTCTCTACCTCCTGATTATAGCCAGAAGCTGTCTCCTTGCTTGTAGTTGCGAGTTTTTGCTTGTAGATATTCATAGTCGAGATTAAATTAGTGTTCAGTGAACTCTTGTTCATTATCTCAAATCAAGCAATAGTGGATGAAGATCTTTCTTCGAAGTGCGCTATGGAACGAGAAAGTCACGCCCAGTAGAGCTCTATGCGTTCAGAGCTGCGGCTTGCATAGGGCCGGTCTCCGATGAGCGTAAGATCCTATCGTATCTTTACAAGCAGATAGACATGACTCCACTTTAGAGGAAAGAACATAGGGACAGACACGCTCTTAGGGTGAAAACGACTCTATTGAAATAGCCTGATCGTAGATAGCGGAAACTGCTTTGATTCGACTGAAATGGAAGTTGGGAGTTCAGGAAGCTCGTTCTCCCGGGTATCCCCGGCCAAAGAGAGAATTTCTTTATTAGAGTAGTTCCCCGGGATACTCCCTAAGAGAAGGAGCAGCATCATATCTGAGTACCGAAATGCTTGTGTAAAAGACTCACTTGCTTTCCCTCTAGTTGAGTAGCTTCCAGTCTTTCGTTGTCTCTTAGTTGCCTACGGTCTTTAGCTTTCCCGTTCCTAGATGGGTATGAAGGTGAGCTCCGAAGTCTTTCATTTCTTCCTAAAGTGAGGACTGGTCCCCTGGCTTTCCTATCCTTTCTTTGAGGAATTCCCCCCAAGGGCTTTAGTTTGTTCAATTCAATAAGCGGTATCCCTTTAGTGCGCTCTTTAGCTCGATAAGTGAGTTGGCTTCCGAGCCTAGTAGCTAGTAGGAAGGGCGTCTATGGAACTCAGAGAGTCAGTCAGAAGACCAGTAGGAGGTGGCTTGCCCTTCGCTCCATTCCAAAGTAATGGGCGAGTGGCTTGCCTTCCCTGCACTAGTGGAACTAACTGCTTTCTTCTTTGTGGATTGCCTCTGGGAGCTATTTTGAAGCCAAAAAGACGCTGTTTCCTCAAGTCTGATCCTTTTGAACGAACTCTTATGAGTGGAAAGACTCTTTAGGAAAAAAATACGGTCTTTCATGGCTCGAGGTGCCTGTATCCTACTCTTAGTTTCCTAAGGGTTAGTTGGCTTTCCCTTCCCTCGAGACTGGTCTAAGGGCTTCCCTCTTTTCTATGAGCTCCACTCTGAGCTAAAAGAAGGGCGCTACTCCCGAGGCCAGGCTTAAATAGAGTCAGGCCTCTCCTTGTTATAGCAGCTAGGTATCCCGTTAGTTCGCAGTTGCTAGTAGAAGAGCTTACGATGGGATCGAGGGATAAGGGCTTCCCTCTTTTCTATTAGCTGGATGTTCCTAAGGTTTATAGCACGCTAGGCTAGATAAGAATATTTTAGATCTTGCTGCTAGGCGCATGAAGCTATGATAGAGAATGTATTTCCTTTAGGACTTCCCTTGATCTTCCTTAAGTCCCTTTCCGTTTTCTAAGGTTCTTCCCTCGTCCTCTTGTTCTTAATCCTCCCTTCCGTTGGCGAACTTGACAGTGGAGTCTTATTTGTACTCCCCTGCCGTTCTTTCGCGCTAAAGCAAGAGAATTAGGAGTTCGTTGCTTCTTTCTTCTCTTGATTTAGAGCTAGGAGGAAGCCAACTTCCAAGTCAGTGCGAGATCCGGTCATTGAGAACAAGATATTGAAAGCTTCAAACAAGTAGTCCGCTAAGGTATCAAAATAGAGCTTCCAGAGGCAAGCCGAAGCGGAGAATGTTACTCCTAAAGATTCTCTCTGAGTAGTCTATCAAAGCACAACGAAAATGGCTCTGACTAAGCATCTGGTGAGGGATCCGCTGTGAAGCTAGAAAAGCCAGATGAGGCTGGTGACAAGACAAGTTCAAATTGTACTTTTTGTGACCAATATCTGACCGAGAAATGAGTTGATGAACCCTCATGGCTGGTCTTACCAGAGATAGGAATTTATCCATTCTTCGATGATCCAACGCGCTAAGGGAATTCATGTTCTCAGTATTCACCACTACCAGTCGGTGCTCCTTGATTCTTCCTTTAAAAAGAGGATAAGGCCCTGGAAATTAAGCCAGCGTTCTCACCAGCCAAATTGGGAGTAAAATTCCCAGATGTAGCGAACCTGAACATTGCTGATGCCACGTTATTGTATCCTTCTTCCCCACCCCTCTTTGGGCGAGGAGATCACTTAGCATTGGACAATTCCCCCGCTCTAGCCCTGCCTGCTTCGGAAAATGTCTTGCTGGCGAACTAGAAAGAGTATACTAGAGAATAGTACCTTTTCGGAGGCATAAGGCCGGTCAGTCCAGTGTGCTTGTGCTAAAAAGATGGCCGTTGATCAAGGGAATTGACATTGCGACTCCTAAGGAGGAGGGGCCCCTCTGGAGAATTCGTTTTTGAGTTATAAGTAGTTATAGATGCAGACGATTTATAAAGATTGTCTTCTCTTATCGTCTTGTAGTTCTTCCTTCAAGGTTATAAGAAGATAGGACAGAAGAGATTAGATGGATCAAGAAGTTCCTCTTAGAACCGAATCTCCGATGCGGCCTTTCCGCTTGGAGCTCTTAGTTCTTGTTGGGATATTTTGTATATAGATGACTGAGCAGAGGGCTATAGCTAGAGAAGCTAGGAAAAGGGGTAGAAGCAAGGAAGCTAGCCTATTAGCTATTATAGCCAAGGAAAGCTGTCCAATCGGTCTAACCAATCCTCTAGTTGAAGAGTAATAGGACGGTAAACAGGAGCAAGAAAGGGGGTGGCAACTAAATGAATGGGGTGGGAAAGACAGGCTTGAAATGCCAACTACTCTACTTCCCTATTTCTTGCTTTTTCACCTCCCCTTATTGGTGCACTCTTTCCCCCAATTCACCGATAGAGAAGAAAGAGATAAGCAATGACCGGACTAGACCAATGAAAGCGGACCAAGGTTTTTATTCGTTAGCCAAGCGCGCCTATTACAGCGCCTCTATTACAGAAGGGAAAGCGATGTGCCCTATTGACCAGCCGAAGAACATCCTTATAAAATAATGAATGGGAAGCAGGCCCGGTCTATATTGCTAGAGTTATTCTTACTTCACCCCCCACGTACTCCTCTATTCTTATATTGAAATTCCGTCTCTAAGCTTCCCCCTTAGTGCCTGCTGAGACTTATTTCCTCTCGACTATAGTTGAATGGAAGTTTCATTTCCTAAGTCTCAAATAATTTCTTTTATTGAGTCCCCATAGTGCATTCCCCTACATAGTCTGTAGAGTAATTTATCACTAATAAGGATTGCAATCAATATAAAAAAGAGAATTCCAGATTGAAGATCTCTTGACCCATATACGATCCAGTTCTACATCTTAGCGCTGAACTAATGAATAGAGATTGAGCTTCACTTCGCGAGTCGGGAATGGCATCATTTATTAAAAACTGCTAGCGTTGACAAGAGATGAGCTAAAGAGGTGGCCGGGCAGTTGACCAGGCCCTACCACATACAGACAGCAAGCAAGAGCTGCGCCGGCTTATCCGGAAAATCTCATTGTTGCCACCCTAAATGCTACTACCTCTTTGCTAAGCACAGGAATGCTTGATCGAAAAAAGCAAGCAAAGAAGCAGCAGGATACGGAATATGAAGGGGCTGGAGGTAGAGCCAATGACCAATTGAAGAGTTACAGACTACAGTATAAAGCCCTCAATCATGCTCTTGCCAGTGGCATAGATTGTATATACTCTCGCCGATTAAGGAAAATTATGCGCTCCACGAAAAAACATAGGGGGTCGTCCCTGGACTTAAGAAAGGAAAAAAAAAAAGTGCCCCTATGACTCTGGTTCTAGTGAAAGCGATGAAAGTATAGCTGTGCTCCAGTTTTTCGGGTAAAAGTTCTACGGTGAAGAGCCCGGTCAAGGCGACCCTATTAAAGAGAACATTCGGGACATCAAAGCCGATGCGATGGTAATCTCGTCCTTAGTTGCCGAATCTAATGGAGGTTTCAATCCGACGGATCAACCGTAATTGGCAGGTAAACCGAGGCCTCGACGGAGATGATGGATGGGAACTCCTACTCTGACTATAGTTGCGATCTCTAAGCGGGATTTTCAGTCATCTATCCCTTTTCTTTCCCTAGCGAGTGAAGAACGAGTGTTGAGCGAGTGAAGTGCCCCATAAGCTATAAGGGCGAGCTATATGTATAAATTCCGTGAGCAGCGATTGAACTGAACGTTCCAAGTGCATCCAGCAGGAATCGAACCTACGAATTTGCCTCTTGTATAGGT